CAATATCTTATTACGAATAATTCCGACAACTTCAGGAGAAAAAGAGGCATTCACCTATTACAGAGATGGTGCGATTTGATTATTATTTTTTTTTTTAAATCTACGCTTGTTGAAGGTGAAGTTTGTAAATAAAGCAACCCCTTCTATCGTGTATCCCCGATTAATGCAGCCTCAGATGCTTCAATTTTCGATTCTAGAGTATTGAGCGAAAGGTTACACCTATAGGTTAAGTTAACCCTACTCCACTAGTACCAATAGGAGGCATAGGGGAAGAAGCACTACCCCTAGAAATCAACACACGAAAACTTTGTTAGAAATGATTCCCTTTACTTATCAGGATCGGGACTAACAAGAATGGTTGGGACAACAAACATCCATCTCGTTCGTATTTTGGATACCCGTATAACCATCGAAGACTGTTGAAGTGACTAATTCCTGCAAATTTAAGGGCGTTGAAGACAAAGAAATTGTTGGGGTCGCCTTTTTTATCTAATATAATACCAACATGCTTGATGTTAAGGAAAGATCTTTTACAAGAAGGTTGGCTAGAGATTTCTTGTAAAAACACCAGCCCCGCTCAGTTTATAATGAAAATCTTTCAATCTTTTTTGATTCCATATCTTTTTTTCATTATGCACATAAAGGAGGAGCCGTATGAGGTGAAAATCTCACGTACGGTTCTGGAACGGAGATTCTTTGAATCGAATGACGACCGTAACGGATGTCGGCTCAATCCGAAGGAAATTATGCGGAAGCTTTACAGAATTATTATGAAGCTATGCGACTGGAAATTGATCCTTATGATCGAAGTTATATACTCTATAACATAGGCCTTATCCATACAAGGAACGGAGAACATACAAAAGCTTTGGAATATTATTTTCGGGCACTAGAGCGAAACCCGTTCTTACCACAAGCTTTTAATAATATGGCCGTGATCTGTCATTACGTGCGACTATCTCCACTATAGAAATAAAAAAAAGGGAAAGAAAGAATAAATCCGTTAATAAATACTATAAAAAAGGTAGGCTTTCTACATATGTATTGTTCAAAACAACGATTTTTATCAGCTGTAGTAAAGAAATAAACTTCATATTAAAGTAGAAATATTAATATGAAGAAATAGGTATGCCTAAATACTTTATTCTATGGATAAAGGATCTAATTGATAGAGGAAGCGCCGTAAAGATCAATTCGCGAGGTTTTGGTCCGATACAATAAGAACTGCTTACTTATGTCATGATATGAGATAAAAGTTAGGAATCAACTTATGTAATAAAGTGGATCCCCTAAGGTATTTAGCAGCGGTGTAGCATCAGATCCCAAAGATAGTAAGTCTTTTCCTTCTTATGAAGGCAGGTCTTTTTCAAAGATTCTATATAAATTTATATATGAAACCGAGATAGTTACCTTTACAGAAAATTCTAATGATAGTGAAAATGCTTATGCTTTATTGTTCTGAAGGTGGGAGAAAAGATAAAACTGATTATTAAGAAAATTTTTAGTTTGAAACTCATGTAATTAACCTCTTTCTTTTGGTTAACTCGAGAAAAAAAAAGGGATCTCGATATATCTATGAGAAATCTCATTCAATTAGATACGATAGATTACATCAAAAGAATTTGACCGCTGAGCCGTATGAGGTCGGAAACTCTCAAGTACGGTTCTAAGGGAAGGAATTTACCCCCCTATTCTGACCGGGGAGAACAGGCCGTTCAGCAAGGGGATTCGGAAATTGCGGAGGCTTGGTTCGATCAAGCCGCCGAGTATTGGAAACAAGCTATAGCGCTTACTCCTGGCAATTATATTGAAGCACAGAATTGGTTAAAGATTACAAGGCGGTTTGAATAAGAACACCGTTATATTTATTTATTTCTAATTTTTTCTATTTCTATTTGTTAGAATTAATTATTTGTTGTCCCTATCGGTCGTCAAATAACTAAAACGGATCCTTTTTATGGGAAGAACCAACCAAAGAATTTCATTATATCCCTTCTAAAGATCGTTCTATTTCGTCTAATATTTCGTAGGAATAAACGATATACAGATCGATAGACCGATCGATATACAGATAAATCGATATACAGATTAAAGTAGAGAATCTTTTTAGTTTCTGCTTTTAAAACTAATAAAAAAACCTTCGAATAACTAAATATAAATACTGAGATGTCTCTTAGTTTAGTAATTACTTCTCGCCAAATTTTTAATTTTGAAATTTTGAATAGAGTACGGAATAGAGTCACATTAATATGTTATATGCATGCAAGACATAAAGTATAAAGTAGTTCCGTTTAGTAACTTATAATTGAGATATGAATACACTAGATTGCACAAAAAAAAATGGTTTTTGAGTCAATTCAAAGCCAAGAAAAGGGGTTTATAAGATTAAAAAGGTCCGTTAAGCGCCTCACAGATATGTCATAATAGATCCGAACACTTGCCCCGGATCGACTTCCAGATCATAATTGCTCTAGTGAATAACTAAAGAAAATAGATAGAT